ATCATAGTGTAACACTATATATAGAAAATATTTCGCATGCTAATTCAAAAATATATGTCCGGCCCTCGTTTTAGGGGTTTTTCGAGGAGTCCGTGTATATTAGGGGGAGGGGGGTTTTTACCAAAAAATGTTCTTTTTTTTAAGCGGCCCCAAAATTTTTTACAACCTAGGGGGAAACTTAATAATAATAAATTTATGCCAGATAAAGTGAAGAATGTGTTAGAATAATGTAATGCACTTTACATTAACGTTTATTGCGAATTTGTCCCGGATGGGGGTTAAGAGAGTGTATTTTTTAAACCATAGCTTCATTAATCAAAAAAATCGAAACTTGCCGACTATGGCGTCAATTTCTCTATCCCTTTCAGTTTTGGTCAACTTGACAATTATCATTCATGAATGATGAGTAATGAGTATGTTAGATAGATGTCGAGGATGATACAGGTTTATCTCAGTGTCCCAGTTCAGCCCTTCCGGGGAATAGCGATGGCTTCATCCCCAAAAAAAAATTCAGGGAGGACGATAAATCTTGAGACGATCAAGGACGAAAATGCCATTAAAGGGAACTAGGGGGCTGGCATTCTTGACGCGATCAAGGATTGAAGTATTGAAAGCATTAATCAGATGCCAGTTCTGGTCAATTGATGGGGATAAATCGAGTACAGTGCCACAAATAGAGCAATTTTTTCCTTACAATAGCGGGATGTGATGTTCTTACCAACCCGCATAATATTTACTTAGATCTTTAAGGGTTAAATGAATAAATTTATGATATGAAAATTTTGATTTTAACTTTATGGGGGTTAAAGAATATAATGTAATGAAATAGTGGACAGTATATTAATGAGTATTAAGCATAGTATGTTATGATATAGTGGAATATAAATTAATGGGGATTATACATAGAGTGTGATACCAGTAGGGGATAATCAATTAATGTAATGTAGTCGAGTTGGGTAATGTACCATTATTAAGGTATGTGGGCTATATCATTAATATGTCACTCTGACTTACTTTTTTGAAAACCAATGTACACTGGTTTTCATGATTTGTGGGCATCAGGGGGTAGTTTAGGCAGAATCTTGGTTTTGGGGGCCAAGGGCAGGAGTTTGACTCTCCTTCCTCTGACATATTTTAGGGGGTTAAACCTCCTTCCTCTGATATGTCTTGGGGAGGGTTTAAACCTCCGGTTTTCGGCTTACAAGGCCGACGCTTTAGGTTAAGCTACCAAAACTAGTTTAGGCTGAGAATTTTGTTTTCTCATCAGCCTGTGAGGGGAATTACAATAAGAAATAGGGAAAAGTAGATGATAGATGCGATCTGTCCAATTAGGATAAATGGTTGTTCAACTGGTTGTCCTCCGATTCAGGTTAAGATTAGTATGTTGGTTACGAGGGTTCAAAAGAAAATTTGTGTAAGTGGGCGGAAGGTGTTGCTTCGTTGTTTAGAGGTGTGGAGGAGGGGCACTAGTATGAGGATGAAAATAGAGAATAGGAGAGCTAAGACTCCCCCTAGTTTGTTGGGGATGGAGCGGAGGATAGCATAGGCGAATAGGAAGTATCATTCGGGTTTAATATGTGGAGGGGTAACGAGAGGATTAGCGGGGATAAAGTTTTCAGCATCTCCTAGGAGGTTGGGGAGGAATAGGGCTAGGATTCCTAGGAAAATAAATAAGGTAAAGAAGCCGAGTAGGTCTTTGTAGGAGAAATAGGGGTGGAAGGAGATTTTGTCTATGTCAGAATTAAGACCTATAGGATTGTTTGAGCCTGTTTCATGTAAGAAGAGGATGTGAATAATTGTTAGTGCGGCAATTAGGAAAGGGAGGAGAAAGTGGAATGCAAAGAATCGTGTTAGGGTGGCATTATCTACTGAAAAGCCACCTCAGATTCATTGGACTATTGTGTCTCCGATGTAAGGGAAGGCAGAGAGGAGGTTGGTGATAACTGTAGCCCCTCAGAAGGATATTTGTCCTCAAGGTAAGACATATCCTACAAAGGCTGTAGCTATTAGTAGAAATAGCAAAATTACTCCAATGTTTCATGTTTCTTTGTTTAGGTAAGAGCCATAGTAGAGTCCTCGGGCGATGTGAAAATATACACAGACGAAGAATAGTGAGGCTCCGTTAGCGTGAATGTTACGAATAAGTCAGCCATAATTAACATCGCGACAAATGTGAATTACTGAGGAGAAGGCTGTAGAAATGTCTGCGGTGTAGTGTATGGATAAGAAAAGTCCTGTGAGGATTTGGATGATCAGGCATAGTCCTAGGAGTGGGCCAAAATTTCATCAGATAGAAATGTTTGATGGGGCTGGGAGGTCAATTAGGATTTGATTTACGATTTTTAGTAGTGGGTGAGTTTTTCGGATATTAATGGCCATGGATTCTTATAGTTGAATAAGCAACGATAGTTTTTCAAGTTATTGGTCTTGGTTAAAGTCCAGGTAGGAATAATGGTATATTTTGTATTTTTAATAATAGTTTGTTTAGTTTTAGGTTTGGTAGGGGTAGCATCTAATCCTTCTCCTTATTATGCTGCGTTGGGATTAGTTATAGCTGCTGGGGTAGGGTGTGGGCTATTAGTGGGGCATGGTGGGTCTTTTTTGTCGTTGGTTTTATTTTTAATTTATTTAGGGGGGATGTTGGTAGTGTTTGCTTATACGGCAGCGCTAGCTGCTGAGCCCTATCCTGAGTCATGAGGCAGCTGGTCTGTGTTGTTGTATGTAGGTTTTTATTTAGTTGGTTTGGTTTTTGTTGGTAAATATTTTATGGTTGAATGGTTTGAGTTAAGTTGAGTGGGGGTGGAGGAAATGAACGGTTTGGAGATGGTTCGTGGAGATTTTATGGGAGTGGCTTTGTTATATGCTAATGGTGGGTGGTTGTTGGTTTTGAGTGGATGAGTACTATTATTAACTTTGTTTGTGGTGTTAGAGTTAACTCGGGGTTTGTCTTGGGGGACTTTGCGTGTGATTAGGCTAGTGTAGTGAGTAGAGCTAGGGTTAATGTGAGGAAGAGTAGTATGAGGTAAGTTTTAATAAGACCTTGTTGGGGTCGGGTTGACAATTTAATTAGTGGGATTTGTTGGATAAGAACACTTTTTGGTCCAATTTTTTCATTTCATGTTTGGTCAATTAGGTGGGTTGAAATATGTTGGGCTCAAGTTAGGTTAATTTTTGGTAGGAGGCGGTGGATAATCTGTGGGAAGTATCCAAGTATGTTGGAGAAGTGGTGGGTGTAGAGGGTAGGGGTTGTTTTGAGTTGGGAGTTAGTTGAGTTAGCTAGTTCTAGGGCTAGTAGAAGACCAATAATTGTTAGTAGTAGGGCGGAAAGTTTTAATAGAAGGGGTATTGTTATGATTTGGGTTTTTGTAGGGGTTAGGTTTGATGTGATAATAAGGCCGGTTAGGATACTTCCGTAAGTTAGGCGTTTGATTGGGTTGGTTAGTATTGGATTATTTTCATTAATGGGGGAGAGTGGGTTGAATCGTGGAAAATTTATCAGTGTGAAGAAAATAAGGCGGAGGCTATAGATGGCTGTGAATGATGTTGCGATGAGGGTGAGGGTTAGGGCTCAGGCGTTTAGGTATGAAGTGTTTATGGATTCAATGATAGCGTCTTTTGAGAAGAAGCCTGATAAGAAGGGCATGCCTGTGAGAGCTAGGCTACCGATAGTTAGGGAAGATGAGGTAAGAGGCAGAAGTTTGTGGAGGCCTCCTATTTTGCGGATATCTTGTTCATCGTTAAGATTATGGATAATGGATCCTGAGCAGAGGAAAAGCATGGCTTTGAAGAAGGCGTGGGTACAGATATGGAGGAAAGCAAGTTGGGGTTGATTGAGACCAATTGTTACTATTATTAGTCCGAGTTGGCTTGATGTTGAGAAGGCAATAATTTTTTTGATATCGTTTTGAGTGAGTGCGCATGTTGCGGTGAAAAGGGTGGTTAGTGCTCCTAGACATAGGCATGTTGTTAAGATTAGTTGATTATCTTGAATTAGGGGGTGAAGACGGATTAGTAGAAAGATGCCAGCAACGACTATTGTGCTAGAGTGGAGTAGGGCGGAGACTGGGGTGGGCCCTTCTATGGCAGAGGGGAGTCAGGGGTGAAGGCCAAATTGTGCGGATTTTCCAGCTGCGGCTAGGACGAGGCCGAGGAGGGGTAGGGTTAAGTCTATGTTTTTGGATAAGATGAATAATTGTTGAATTTCTCATGAGTTAAGGTTTATGGCTAATCAAGCTATGCTGAGGATTAGTCCAATATCTCCTACTCGGTTGTAAATTACAGCTTGGAGGGCGGCGGTATTAGCATCTGTTCGACTATATCATCAACCGATTAGGAGAAATGATATGATTCCGACTCCTTCTCATCCGATGAACAGTTGGAATATGTTGTTAGCAGTAACTAGGATAATTATTGAGATTAAGAAGAGTAACAAATATTTGAAGAAGCGGTTAATATTTGGGTCAGAGTGTATGTACCATAGGGCAAATTCAAGGATGGACCAGGTGACGTAAAGAGCTACTGGGGTAAACATAATTGAGTATATATCAAATTTGAAGCTCATGTTAATGTCAAATGGACCAATGTTTACTCAGTTATGGTTGGTTATAATTGATTCTAGGCCTTGGTCTAGAAAAATGAATAAGGGGAGGAGGCTGATGAAGAAGGAGGTTTTTACAGCTGTTTTTACATGGGATGATGATCAGTTAGGGCTGAGTTTTTTGGGGCTTAATGAGGTCATTAATGGAAAAGTGAGGATAAAAAAGATTAGGAGAAATGATGAATTAAAGATAGTGTTCATAGCTTTTGCTTGGAGTTGCACCAAGGGTTTTTGGTTCCTAAGACCAATAGATTACTATTATCTTTCAGAAGCTGAGTGAGTCATGGATTTGAACCATGATAGGAAGAATTAGCAGTTCTTCGTGTCCCGGACCTCTCTCGGTAATTAAAAAGGTTTTAACTTTTATTTTTAGAACCACAATCTAATGTTTTGTTTAAACTATAAATACAAAGTGTTCAGCCTCAGATAAGTTCTGGTTTAAGTATTAGTAGTAGAATGGGTATGAGGTGGAGGCTTAGGAGAAGGTGTTCTCGTGTATGGTTTGGGTTTAATGATAAGATGTGGTGAGGGGTTGGACCGCGTTGGGTTGTTAGGAATATATAGAGGGAATAAGAGGCTGTGATTAATACTCCGAGACCTGATAGGATTATAGTTCAGTTGGATCAATTGAATAATGAAGTGATGATAAGGAGTTCTCCTATAAGATTGGGGGATGGTGGAAGAGCAAGGTTAGCTAGGCTAGCAAGGAATCATCAGGTTGCTGTGAGGGGGAAGATGATTTGTATTCCTCGAGCTAGAAGTATAGTTCGGCTGTGAATTCGTTCATAGTTGGTGTTGGCTAAGCAGAATAGGGCTGATGAAATTAGGCCATGGGCGATTATTAGTGTAATTGCTCCTGCAAAACTTCATGGTGTTTGAATGAGGATTGCTCCAGCGACTAGTCCTATATGGCTTACTGATGAGTAAGCAATTAGAGATTTGAGGTCTGTTTGCCGTAGACAAATAGAGCTGGTTATGATGATTCCTCAGATAGCTAGAATTAAAAAGGGGTAAGCTATTTCTTTGGTTAGTGGGTTTAATATTACAATAATTCGTATTATTCCGTAACCTCCTAGTTTGAGTAGTACTGCAGCTAAAATCATTGAGCCGGCAATTGGGGCTTCTACGTGAGCTTTGGGTAGTCAGAGGTGAACTCCATATAAAGGTATTTTGACAAGGAAAGCGATGAGGCACGCTACTCATCATAGTTTATCCGCTCATAAAGTTGGGTTTGGGTTTTGTGAATGTTGTATAATAGTTATAGATAAGGTGCCTAGGTTATTTTGTATAAGTAGAAGGGCAATAAGAAGGGGGAGGGAACCAATTAAAGTATAGAATAAAAAGTAGGTACCTGCGTTTAGGCGTTCTGTTTGGTTTCCTCATCGTGTAATAATAATAAGTGTAGGAATAAGTGTAGCTTCAAATATAATGTAGAATATAATTATTTCGGTTGCGGAAAATGCTATGATAAGAAAAGTTTGGAGGAAAACTAGGAGTGTGATGTATGTTCGTTGTCGAATGATTGGTTCTGGGGAAATGTGATTTTGGCTAGCTAAGATTATTAATGGAAGAAGTCAGCATGTAAGGATGAGTAAGGGGGCGGATAAGGGATCAATGGCTATAAATTGGTTGGAAAAGTCTCAGCCAATATCTATATTTCATTTAAATCAGAGAAGACTTAGTAGTGCAATTAGGAGACTATGGGTAGTGGTTACAGGTCATAATCATTTTTTATTAGTGATTCATGTGGTTAGGAAGAGTATGATTGTTGGAATTAGGATTTTTAGCATTGAAGGAGGTTTAGGTTTTGTAGGTTATCAGAGCCATGGGATCGTGAGGTGGCTACTAGGATGGCTAGGCCTGTACTGGCTTCACAAGCTGAGAATGTAAGTAGAATTATGGGAGTAATTGTACATGAGGTGGAGTTTAGTGTTAGAGTTCAAATAGCGATGGAAATAAATAGGGTTAGTAGTATACTTTCTAAACATAAGAGTGCGGATAAAAGGTGATAGCGGTTGAGTGCGAGACCTATGAGACCTAGGATGAATGTTGAATTAAGGATAAAATGTATGGGAGACATAGGATATTTATGGATTTTCACCATAATTTACTAAGTCGAAATTAGTGGTCTTTATTTAGACTAAATATTCATTCTGCTCATTCTAGGCCCCCTTGAAATCATTCATAGATGAGGCCTGAGGTTAGTAAGATTAGGATAATTGTTGCTCAGAATAATGCGAGGAGGGGTGATAATAATTGATTACCTCATGGTAAGGGAAGGAGGAGGGCGATTTCCAGGTCAAATAGGAGGAATAGGATAGCTACAAGGAAAAAGCGCAGAGAAAATGGGAGGCGTGCATTTCCTAGGGGGTCAAAGCCGCATTCGTATGGGGATAGTTTTTCATTATCTGGATTTAGTGATGGGAGTCAGAATGCAATAAATACAAGGATTAGGGAAATCAGGGCCGTAGCTGCGATAGAAGACATGATGAGGCTCATTACTTTTCCTTGGATTTTAGCCAAGATTAAATGATTGGAAATCATTTGTACTAGTTTATACTAGAAAAGTAATTATGAGCCTCATCAATAAATGGATACATAAAGGAATAGTCATACTACGTCAACGAAATGTCAATATCATGCAGCAGCTTCGAAACCAAAGTGATGTTCTGATGTAAAGTGATATTGAATTTGTCGTAGTAGACAGATTGCTAAAAATGTTGAGCCAATAATAACATGGAGGCCATGGAATCCTGTGGCAACGAAGAATGTTGTTCCATAAATTCCATCGGCGATTGTGAAAGGTGCTTCGTAATATTCTATAGCTTGGAGGGCTGTGAAGTAAAAACCTAAAATGATAGTGATAGTAAGGGCTTGGATAGCTTCTTTTCGGTTGCCTTCTATTAAGCTGTGGTGAGTTCAGGTTACTGTTACGCCAGAGGCTAAAAGTACGGCGGTGTTCAGAAGTGGTACTTCAAATGGATCTAATGGGTTAATTCCTGTTGGTGGTCAACATCCTCCTAGTTCTGGGGTTGGTGCTAGACTTGAATGGTAAAAGGCTCAGAAGAAACCTAAAAAGAAGAATACTTCTGATGTGATAAATAAAATTATTCCATAGCGAAGACCTTTTTGGACGGGAGGTGTGTGATGACCTTGGAATGTTCCTTCTCGGATAATGTCACGTCATCATTGGATCATGGTTAAAAGTAGGAGGACTAATCCTAGATAGAGGAGAGATAATGAGTGGAAATGAAATCAGATGGCTAATCCGGATGTTATTAGGAGGGCGGCTGTAGCTCCAGTTAATGGTCATGGGCTGGGGTCAACTATATGATATGCATGTGCTTGGTGAGCCATTAGACATTTTCTTGTAAGTAAAGGCTTAGTAGGAGAACAAATACGTATGCTTGAATTATTGCTACAGCGATTTCTAAAATTGTTAATAGAAATAGAATAGTTGATGTGAGTAGTGCTACGGTTGGTATAATAGTAATGAGGATAAAGGTTGCAGTTGCAATTAATTGTATTAATAGGTGGCCAGCTGTTAAATTAGCGGTTAGTCGAACTCCTAATGCTAATGGTCGAATGAATAGACTAATAGTTTCGATAATAATTAGGATGGGTACTAGGGGGGTAGGGGTACCTTCTGGTAGGAAATGTCCTAGTGCAATTGTTGGTTTATTAAGTATCCCAATTAGTACGGTTATGAGTCATAAGGGTAGAGCAAATGCTATGTTAAGGGAGAGTTGAGTTGTAGGTGTAAAGGTATAAGGGAGAAGCCCTAATAGGTTGCTAGTAATTAAGAATAATATTAGTGCTGTGAACAGCATAGCTCATTTATGGCCGGTAAGGTTAATGGGGTGCAGAAGTTGATAGATAAATCGATTAATAAATCAATTTTGGAGGGTTATTAGTCGATTATTAAGTCATCGGTTAGTTGGAGTTGGGAAGGTTAATCATGGTAACATAATTGCTAGGGCGATTAGTGGAATTCCAAGAAGGGAGGGACTTAGGAATTGGTCAAAAAAGCTTATGATCATGGTCAGTTTCAGGGTTCGGGTTTAGGTTTCTCGGTATTTTTTAATATTGGGTTGTTGTTGAATATGTGATTTATTACTTTTTTTGGTAAAATAACAAGGAAAATCATTCATGAAAATAGGAGGATAGTGAATCAAGGGTGGGGATTTAATTGAGGCATATCACTAAGGGTGGTAGGGAATCACCAATTTTTAGCTTAAAAGGCTAATGCTAGGCCCAATTTAGCTTCTTAGTGAGGTTTCTTCTAGTATTAATGAAGATCAGGCTTCGAAGTGTTTTAGAGGGACTGTTTCTACTACGATAGGTATGAAACTGTGGTTAGCACCACAAATTTCTGAGCATTGACCATAATAAACACCTGGTCGGGAAATAATGAAAGCAGTTTGATTTAAGCGGCCTGGAACAGCATCTATTTTAACTCCTAAGGTTGGTACAGCTCATGAATGTAAGACGTCTTCTGCAGATACTAGCATGCGAATAGGTGACTCTATGGGGACTACTATTCGGTGATCTGTTTCTAATAAACGGAATTGGCCGGGGGTCAAGTCTTGGGTTTGGATTATATAAGAATCGAAGCCTAGGTCTTCATAATCTGTATATTCATAACTTCAATATCATTGATGACCTATAGCTTTAATGGTTAAATGGGGATCATTAATTTCGTCTATAAGATATAAAATTCGTAGGGATGGGAGGGCAATTATGATAAGGATGATGGCAGGGAGAATAGTTCAGACAATTTCAATTTCTTGAGAATCAAGAATATATTTGTTTGTAAGTTTTGTTGATACTATTGCCGTAATAATATAAAGAACTAGAGTGCTGATTAGAAATACAATTATTAGTGTGTGGTCGTGAAAATGGATAAGTTCTTCTATAACTGGGGAGGCTGCGTCTTGGAATCCTAATTGTGAGGGGTGTGCCATAAGTTAAGGTTCGTGGGATTTTAACCCACAATTTTGTCTTGACAAGGCAGTGTAATATGTTTTACTAGAATCTTAATAAAGAAAGTGGCAGAGTGGTAATGTGGTTGGCTTGAAACTAACATATGAGGGTTCAATTCCTTCCTTTCTTGTTTTAAAAAGTTCGTTGAATTTGAACAAATGCTGGTTCTTCATACGTGTGATATGGTGGAGGGCAGCCGTGAAGTCATTCAACATTTGTGTGGGGAAGTTCAAGTAATAATACTTCTCGTTTTGAGGCAAATGCTTCTCAGATAATAAATAGGAGTATAATTACTGCTACAAGTGAAATTAAAGAGCCGATAGAGGAGACTGCATTTCATAAAGTATATGCGTCTGGGTAGTCTGAGTATCGTCGTGGTATACCAGCAAGACCCAAGAAATGTTGTGGAAAGAATGTTAAGTTTACTCCAATGAATATAACTACAAATTGGATTTTTGTCCATGTTGAATGGAGGGTAAAACCAGATATTAGAGGGAATCAGTGGATGAATCCTGCTATAATGGCAAATACTGCTCCTATTGAAAGAACATAGTGGAAGTGGGCTACTACATAATAAGTGTCATGGAGAACAATATCTAAGGAAGAGTTGGCTAGGACGATGCCTGTAAGTCCTCCTACTGTAAATAAAAAAATGAAACCGAGAGCTCATAACAATGGGGTTTCTCATTTAACAGAACCTCCATGAAGGGTTGCTAATCAACTAAATACTTTTACACCTGTAGGGATGGCGATAATTATTGTTGCTGAAGTAAAATAGGCTCGTGTGTCAACGTCCATACCTACTGTAAATATATGGTGGGCTCAAACAATAAAGCCTAATAGACCAATTGCTATTATTGCTCAGACTATTCCTATGTAGCCGAATGGTTCTTTTTTACCAGAATAGTAGGCTACTACATGGGAAATTATTCCAAAACCAGGAAGAATTAAAATGTACACTTCTGGGTGACCAAAGAATCAAAATAGATGTTGATAGAGGATTGGGTCTCCTCCCCCAGCCGGGTCAAAGAATGTTGTGTTTAAGTTTCGGTCCGTAAGAAGTATAGTGATGCCAGCTGCAAGTACTGGAAGGGATAGAAGGAGGAGGATAGTTGTTACTAAAATTGATCATACAAATAATGGTGTTTGGTACTGAGAGATAGCTGGGGGTTTTATGTTAATAATGGTTGTAATGAAGTTGATTGAGGCTAAGATTGATGAAATGCCTGCTAAATGAAGAGAAAAGATAGCTAAGTCAACGGATGCTCCGGCATGGGCTAAGTTACCGGCTAAAGGAGGATACACCGTTCAACCGGTGCCGGCTCCAGCTTCGATTCCAGCTGAAGCTAGGAGTAAAAGAAAAGAGGGGGGAAGAAGTCAAAAGCTTATATTGTTTATTCGGGGGAAGGCTATGTCTGGTGCACCAATTATTAAGGGCACTAGTCAGTTTCCGAATCCACCAATTATTACAGGTATAACCATGAAGAAAATTATTACAAATGCATGGGCGGTTACAATAACATTATAGATCTGATCATCTCCTAGGAGTGATCCGGGTTGTCCTAGTTCAGCTCGAATTAGAAGGCTTAGGGCTGTTCCTACTATTCCTGCCCATGCACCAAAGATTAAGTATAGGGTGCCAATATCTTTGTGGTTTGTAGAAAATAGTCAACGATTAATTGCCACAGGTAAGGTGACTGAGAACTAAGTGGCGGATTGTAGCTCCGTGTACAGAGGTCAAATTCCTCTTCTTGCCAGTTCTGCAGTAAATGTTTACGTTGGATTGCAAATCCAAAAATGGAGGTTGATTTCTCCCGGGACTTTCTCCCGCCTTTTGTTCTTACGGCGGGAGAAAGTAGATAAAAGTTCGCTGGATTGAACGCTTAGCTGTTAACTAAGATTTTGTAGGATCGAGGCCTATTTGTCTAGGAGATTTTAGCTTAATGAAAGCATCTGGGTTGCATTCAGAAGATGTGAGGTAGAGTCTCGCAAATTTTAGCTTAATGAAAGCATCTGGGTTGCATTCAGAAGATGTGAGGTAGAGTCTCGCAAATTTTAGCAGAAATTAGGAGATTTTCACTTCTATTTAAAGCTTTGAAGGCTTTTGGTCTAGTTAACCTAAATTTCTTAAGATAATAATATGAGGATGGCTGGGGTGATTGGAAGAAGGAGGATGGATAGTGAGGTAGTTGTTGTTAAGATTAGGTTGTGGGATAGTTTGGTTCGTCATGATGTTAATATGTTGATTGGGGTTGGGGTTATAGTTAATGTTGTAGCATAGCAGAGACGTAGATAGAAGAATAGGCTGAGGAGGGTGGTTATGGCTATGATAGTGGCTGGAATGGCTAGGTTTTGTTTTGTTAGTTCTTGTAAAATTAATCATTTTGGCATAAAGCCTGAGAGTGGAGGTAGACCTCCAAGAGAGAGGAGGGTTATGAGAGCAATGATAGATAGTAGGGGGGATTTTGAGGAGGAGGAGGAGATGGAGTTAATTTTGGTGGAGTTAAATGTCTTGAATAAAAGGAAGGTTGTTGATGTTATGATAATGTAAAGAAATAAATTAAGTTGAGTTAAATTATGGGAATAATGTAGGATTGTAATTATTCAACCAAGGTGGGCGATTGAGGAGTAAGCTAGGATTTTTCGTAGTTGGGTTTGGTTTAAGCCTCCTCAGGCTCCTACTATTGTTGAAAGGACTCCAAGGAATACTAGTAGGTTAGGGTTTAGTGAAGGGTAAAGTTGTAAGAGAATAGCGAATGGTGCAAGTTTTTGTCAGGTAGAGAGGATAAGACCTGTAGTAAGGTTTAGTCCTTGAAGGACTTCGGGTAATCAGAAATGGAGAGGGGCTAAGCCAATTTTTAGTGCTAATGCGATTGTGACTAGTGTGGCAGAGCTTGGGTTAATTATTTCAATTAAACTCCATTCGCCTGAAGTTCAAGCGTTTGTAATGCTAGCAAATAAAAGTAAGGCTGAGGCAGTAGCTTGTGTAATAAAGTATTTTGTGGAAGCTTCTACTGCCCGGGGATGGTGCTGGTGGATTATTAAAGGGATGATGGCTAAAGTGTTGATTTCGAGGCCTATTCAAACTAGGAGTCAGTGTGAGCCAATAAATGTTAGGATAGTTCCTAGGCCTAGGCTTGAAATAATGATAGTTAATGCAATGGGGTTCATTAGTAAAGGAAGGATTTTAACCAACATGGTTGGGGTATGGGCCCAAGAGCTTTATTAGCTGACTTTACTTAGAAGATAGTGTAATTGGAAGCACGAAGAGTTTTGATCTCTTAGGTATGGGTTCAAGTCCTATTTTTCTAGGAAGAGGAAAGATTTTAACTTTCATTGTCCACTCTATCAAAGTGGTCCTTTGTTCAGGCACGCTTCCGTTTAGGTTAGGGGAGGCAGGCTTGCTGTAGTTATGGGGAGGGCTATGTGTCATAGTATAATTGCTAGGGTTAAGGGTAGGAAATTTTTTCATACTAGGTGTATGAGTTGGTCATAACGGAAGCGGGGGTACGATGCTCGAATTCATAAGAAGAATAGGGTTAGTAAGGTTGCTTTTATTACCAGGTTGAGTGTTGAAATTTCTGGGAGGAGGGGGGTGTAAGAGGAACCTATGAATAGAATGACTGAGAGGGTATTTATTAATAGGATATTTGTATATTCAGCGAGAAAGAATAGGGCGAAGGAGCCTCCAGCGTACTCGATGTTAAAGCCTGAGACTAGTTCTGATTCCCCTTCTGTTAGATCAAAAGGGATTCGGTTGGTCTCTGCTAGGGTAGATACGTATCATATTAGGGCTAGAGGTCATCCTGGGATGAGTAATCAAATTGTTTCTTGTGCCAGATTAAAGGTGTGGAGGGTGAAACCTCCTGCGAAGATAATTATTGATAGGAGGATTAATCCTAGGCTTACTTCATAAGAGATTGTTTGTGCTACAGCTCGTAGGGCCCCTATTAAAGCGTATTTTGAATTAGATGCTCATCCGGAGCCTAAAATAGTGTAGACAGTCAGACTTGAGATCGCTAGAATAAATAATAGGCCTAAATTGAGGTTAATAATGGAGTGGGGGAGAGGGAGGGGTATTCATATGAGGAGGGCTAGTGTTAGGGCTATTGTGGGTGTGGCGAGGAATAGAAATGGGGAGGATGTTGATGGGTAAATGGGTTCTTTAATAAATAATTTTAGGCCATCTGCAATGGGTTGAAGGAGGCCGTAGGGGCCTACGATGTTGGGGCCTTTACGGAGTTGTATGGAACCGAGAATTTTTCGTTCAACTAGGGTTAGGAAGGCCGTGGCTAATAGGATGGGAATAATATAGGCAAGTGGATTAATTAGGTAAAGTAGTAGGGCTTCAAGCATGATTGAGGAGAGGATTTGAACCTCTGGATTAAAGAGCTTAGGTCTTTTGCACTTGCCAGGCTCTGCCACCTCAACAGCCCTTTTCTTGGGCAGTGGTTGATTTTTTCTTATCTATTTTAGTTTGTTTCAATAGATGAAAATGGAGCGTGCCTAGGGTATTGGCTCCATTTTTCCGGTCCTTTCGTACTAGGAGAAATAAATTCATAGATAGAAACTGACCTGGATTTCTCCGGTCTGAACTCAGATCACGTAGGACTGTTAATCGTTGAACAAACGAACCCTTAATAACGGTTGCATCATTAGGATGTCCTGATCCAACATCGAGGTCGTAAACCCTTTCGGCGATAGGGACTCTGAGAAAGGATTGCGCTGTTATCCCTAGGGTAACTTGGTTCATTGATCAGGAAATCCTGGATCATTTTTCGATAAATGTTTTATTAATTAGAATTGTAATTCTAATTTTTAAGTACTTGAATACTCAATCGATAAGGGGGATTTGTTTTTCCCCTTGGTCACCCCAACCAAAAACAGTTAAGTTAAAAATATTGTATTTTTGTTTATATCCGTGGAATGGTTGATTTACATAGTTAATTTATGTGTTTGAAGCTCCATAGGGTCTTCTCGTCTAATGTGGTTATGCTCGCTTCTGCACGAGTAGATCAATTTCATTGATTGGAAAATAGAGACAGTTAAACTCTCGTGGTGCCTTTCATACGGGTCTTCATTTAAAAGACAAGTGATTACGCTACCTTTGCACGGTCAAAATACCGCGGCCGTTAAACATTGTCACAGGGCAGGCGGGACCTCTTATGGTATTGCAAGAGGCGATGTTTTTGGTAAACAGGCGGAGTTTGTGTTTGCCGAGTTCCTTTATTTTCTTTTAATCTTTCCTTGAGACACTCCTGTGTAGGGTTAACGAATGTTATAATAGGATTTTCTAGTTAAGATGATATTGGTATAATAACCTCAGTCTGGAATCGTCTAATTGTCAGTGATTTAATTCTTTCTGACGTACACTTGTGTCTGGAGAGGTTTATCCTCTTATTACTCATTTTAGCATAAGTTCTTTTATAATTTTATAAAATAGCCCAATATAGTTAAGGGGGTTATGAGGAAGATATCCAAATTATAGGTTTTCGTGAAACTGGAGCTATGACGCTTACTTTATAGGTGGCTGCTCTTGAGCCCACTAAGGTGGAAACCTTAATAAATATGATCATTTTCCCTCCTTCAAAAGTTGTATCTTGGTTCAGAAGGGCTGTACCTCTTCTGAATAACTATTAATTTTTATGTTTAACCTTAATAAGATAGACTTTTTGGCAATGAAGAAATTAATGCAGAATTAAAGTTCTTTTCTTGGGCAACCAGCTATCACTAAACTCGATAGGCTTTTCACCGCTACTCGGAAGTCTTCCCACTCTTTTGCCACAGAGACGGGTTGGCTCTGAATTGTGCTGCTTCGGAGTAGCTCGTTTAGTTTCGGGAAGATAGGCTTAAGATCTCTTTGTCTAGTTTTTCTAGCTAAATCATGATGCAAAAGGTACGAGGTAGAATCTCTGCTTTTTGTTACTTTAATTATTTGTTTCATTTCTTTTTCAGCTTTCCCTTGCGGTACATAATTTATTGCGCTGAGTTTTTGTTCTGTCGCCCATACTAAAAAGGTAAAAATGTTTTAGTTAGGGATTAGTATGTGAAGTAATTAATAAGGTTGGGTTTAAGGTAGGTGTACAGGCTAGCTTTAATGTTCAAAATGACCTGAATCGCACAGGTATTTTCTCGGTGTAAGGGAGGTGCTTTACTAGTTTAGCCACATTTTGATTCCAAGTGCACTTTCCAGTACACTTACCATGTTACGACTTGCCTCCTCTTGATGATTTTTTTGATTAAAAATGAATAGATTTTTTTTGAGGAGAGTGACGGGCGGTGTGTGCGCGTCCCAGAGCCAGTTTCAGAGAAGCTCTCTAATCTTTTCTTACTGCTAAATCCACCTTTAGGTAATTTTTCAGCTTACCATTCGTGTTTTCTTTATAGAAAATGTAGCCCATTTCTATCCACTTCATTTGCTACACCTCGACCTGACGTATGGGAGTTGATTCTTTTTGCTTACTTTTTGGCCTTCATAGGGTGAGCTGACGACGGCGGTATATAGACGGGGATGGCTAGAAGTGGTGAGGTTTAACGGGGATTATCGGTTATAGAACAGGCTCCTCTAGGTGGGTTTGGGACACCGCCAAGTCCTTTGGGTTTTAAGCTAGCGCTTGTAGTTCTCTGGCGAACAATGTAGTAAATCATTGTTTAAGTTTATGGTTAGACATAGTAGGGTATCTAATCCTAGTTTGGGGTCTAACTGTCGTGACATCAAGATTTCTAGTAGGGTAAAGTCACTTTCGTTGTTGATGTTTCCATTTATGGGTGCGTGTAACAGCTTGGTAAGGTTTCAACTTTAGTTATTGTAGATGTTTCTTAAATCACTCTTTACGCCGGGAAGTATTAATATAAGTTACTCGTATAACCGCGGTGGCTGGCACGAGATTTACCAACTTTGTTAACTTTAACTGATTCAAGCTTGCGCTTATATGATCAATATTTATTACTGCTGAAATCCCTTGGGGGTGTGGCTTAGCAAGGTGTCTTGGGCTAACGTGTGTGTGCCTGATACCTGCTCCTAATTAATTGATAGAATGATTAGGGCATTCTCACAGGGGTGCTGAAACTTGCATGTATAATTTTGGTTGCAATTAATACTGAGGCTAGGACCAAACCTTCATGCTTGCGGAAAATTTTCATTTTTCATCTTAGCATCTTCAGTGCCATACTTTAAATTAAGCTACACTAGC